CTAGTTATTTCGGTTTTTTACTAGCGGCTTTAACTCTAACCTCGGCTCTATTTATTGGTCTGAGTAAGATAGGACTTATTTGAAATTAATTGAATGAATAATTGAATAATTCATAAAAAGAAATCCTTCTGTGGTATTCCATATATTTGGTAGTTCCTTACCGTGTTAATTCCCAATTATTGGGAATTGAGATTCCTAAGCAATACGAATTAATAGTAATATTTCGGGATAGATATTACCTCCCCTTTTCCCTTTTCAAATAAATTAAATTGAAATGATTGAAGTTTTTCTATTTGGAATTGTCTTAGGTCTAATTCCTATTACTTTGGCTGGATTATTCGTAACCGCATATTTACAATACAGGCGTGGTGATCAGTTGGACCTTTGATTAATATTAATTCACATCTCTTTTTTTAACTGACCTCCTCCTTTCTTTAATTTCATTTTTTTGGGGGGGTCAAAGGTCAAATTCAGATTGCTGTATTTCATATTTCAGTTCAGTGGAATTTTCGATCTAACAAGACAAGAGCAGAATCACGCTCTGTAGGATTTGAACCTACGACATTGGGTTTTGGAGACCCACGTTCTACCGAACTGAACTAAGAGCGCTTTCTTACCACAACGGAAAAGACTGTAAAGAAGGGGATTCTTTTTTTTATATAGTATAGAACCCCCAAAAAAATTTCAACCCCAATAAATACTTCTTGCATATGTATACTATCATAAAATTGAAAATTATGTATTATGTATGTCCAAATTGAATCGCTCTAAAATGTATCTCAGGTTACTGCTTCGAGGAGCAATAATAGGTAGGGATGACAGGATTTGAACCCGTGACATTTTGTACCCAAAACAAACGCGCTACCAAGCTGCGCTACATCCCTTTTAACTGGTCTACAGTATCATTGTAGAAAATCCCGGTCTTGTTTTCCACATCCTTATTTTATTTCCATTTCCTTCCTTTCTATGCAAAATGTATCTTGCTATTTCTTCCTCTTGGTCTCATATCATATAACATATAATAATAAATTAATATTTTTCTCGGGAATTCTCAGGCGCAAAGGGACCTGTTTTTTTGCTTTAAGAAAAAGAAAATATTCTCTACCGAATCATTGCGCATGTCAAGTTGAATTGGGGATTCCACACACAAATACAAAAATACAAGTGGTCTTTAAATATATATACATCTCTTACCATAATGTATTACAATATGGAATATAAAAAAAAGAAGGAGGATTCTCAATGCGAGATTTTAAAACATATCTTTCCGTGGCACCGGTACTAAGTACTCTCTGGTTCGGGTCTTTAGCAGGTTTATTGATAGAAATCAATCGTTTCTTCCCAGATGCGTTGACATTTCCTTTTTTTTCATTCTAGTTATTGATATGGAAAGGGGTGAAGAAGATTAGAGATAGAGTCAAATATTTGTGACTAATCTCTCTTTCCCGTCTTTTTTTTTTCGAATTAGATAGATTGAATACGGGGGTAAAGAGAAAGAAAAAAGTGGATTCAACCTCAGTTAAATTCGGGTTAAGGCTCCAATTAAATTAAGAATAAAATTAATAATAGAGTTAAAAGAAAACAAAAGGGAAATGTGACTAGAATAAGAGTATCATGCAATACAAGATACTTAAATGAAATACTGTACTGCGATTAGAAATCGCTTTCGAAATTGTTGTATTACTTATTATTTACTATATTAATTGCAACAAAATCTTTATTTCATAATTTGATTTTGAGTTGTTAGCCACTTCTATTTTTTCGTCCCTTTTCCTTTCTTCTTATTTGCGTCGGATCGGGAAATAGAAACGTTGGGTGAATCAAAAACCCAAAGGAGGTTCATGGCCAAGGGTAAAGACGTTCGAGTAAGGGTTATTTTGGAATGTACCGGTTGTGTTCGAAATGGTCTTAATAAGGAATCAACGGGTATTTCCAGATATATTACTCAAAAGAATCGACACAATACACCTAGTCGATTGGAGTTGAGAAAATTCTGTCCGTATTGTTTCAAACATACAATTCATGGGGAGATAAAGAAATAGATATAGATCGAACCGAGTGCTTGGGTGTCACCCTTTCAAGGAACATGAAAAAAATTTCGATATATATTTCTATTATTTCATATATTGAAATAAAAACAACTAAATAAATATAGACAAACCCAATCCTATGAATTTCTTCTATAATTTTTTTTGATTTGATCGAAATAGTATTTTAGGGATAAGGAATAAACAAATTATGGATAAATCCAAGCGACTCTTTCTTAAATCCAAGCGATCTTTTCGTAGGCGTTTGCCCCCGATCCAATCGGGGGATCGAATTGATTATAGAAACATGAGTTTAATTAGTCGATTTATTAGTGAACAAGGAAAAATATTATCTAGACGGGTGAATAGATTAACCTTAAAAGAACAACGATTAATTACTATTGCTATAAAACAAGCTCGTATTTTATCTTCGTTACCTTTTCTTAATAATGAGAAACAATTTGAAAGAAGGGAGTCAACCACCAGAACTCCTGGTTTTAGGAACAGAAAAAAATAGGCTTACTTTTCAATTGAATCAAAATTCTAATCCGAACTCAAAAACAGATGGACGTTTTGTTCAAAAAATCCGAGAATCATTCGTGTCGTAAGAAAAAAAAGAATCGGGTAAGAGGAATAATTTTAAGAGGAATAATTTTTTTTATCGGGCGTGTTCGCTCATTTTGACGACTTTATCATATTATCAGATTTTATCATACTAATTTCTACTCTACCTTCCCGGAGTTCATTCTCCAGAGAATTCCATTTCAAAGAGTTTGGCGGATTCCTCCCAATCCCCTTATTTTATGATCTCGTTGGAAATCATATAAAGACAATTCCTATTTGATATAGCTATTTGTGCAAGGATTTTACGATTAAGAAGCAACTGCCCCTTATACAGATTGTGTATTAATCTACTATAAATATAGGATGCCCCCGCCCCGCGAATTACTGCATTTATTCGAGTGATCCACAAACGACGAAAATCCCTTTTTTTCCTATCTCTATCACGATGCGCCGAAACCAAAGCTCTTATTTTCTGTTGAATAATTGTTCGAGTAAGTCTTGAATGAGCTCCGCGAAAACTTGATGCAAATAAACGCATTTTTGTTCTACGTCTCCGAGCTATATATCCTCGTCTAATTCTGGTCATTGAGTAAATGAAACTTTAATGAATAACTAATTGATTTCCTTTCTTTCAGTTATTCTTTTCCCCCTTCCTAGTCTATTAATAACAAAACGGATTCTTCCAATTTATAAAATAAAAATTCCAATGGCTTTTGCTACTATAACCTTCCCTACCACGCTTTTTTCCTTTTTTCTAGGCATTGGAAAAATAAAAATAGAAATAGCTAAAGAAATTGTGGGTTCCATCGTCTCTATGGTTACTTCTTAAACGGTGAGGTCTTCTCTATACACCGGAGCCCTTTCCTTCATTTTATTGGTAACTTGTACAGTTACCACTCTTTGGCTCTACCCATGAATTTTCCAGTAATTTGTCTTTCATAATGAGATATACCTTATACAGTAACGGTATTTAATTATGAAGATTGGGTGGGTAGCTGACCTTGTGAGTCCGTTCTTCTAAACATAATATTTCTACTTTTTTAAATAGGATTTCCCCCGCTTAATGGGTAACTATTTGTTACCAATGGGGAATTCTTTCTCATCTTAAATTGAAAATTCAGGTGATTTAATTTGCACCAATTGAAACCATAAATTTCATACACAATAGAAAGATATGATAGATCCATCTTTTTTAGATAGTGAATGGAGTTCTTCCATTCTATCCGATTCACCGGTACTGATCATTGATACTGGAAAAATTGTTTTTTCTTTTGTTTTGTCTCAGCCCACGATTTAAACGAGTCGCACATACACCCTCGTACATGTTCCTCGACGCTGAGGGCATCCCCCAAGAGCGGGGGATTTCGTGACGTTTCTGATTGGCTGTCTTGGGTTTCTAATAAGTTGTTTAATAGTTGGCATGCTGAATTATACATTATGGGCTGGTTTAGATTGATCCTAACCGGATGATTATGAGTTTATTCGATTTCAATATATTAATAGAATATTAAACCTTTAATTAAGTAATTAAGAAGTAAGAAGATAAAATCTTAAATCATATATTTGCACGAAATCACTGCTATTTTTTATCCAACCGCTACAAAATCAACAATTCCATGAGCTTGGGCTTCTGTTGCTGACATAAAAGTATCCCTTTCCATGTCTTCGGATACAGCCCATAAGGGCTTGCCTGTTCTTTGTACATAAACCCTTGTAAGGATTTCGCGCAGTTTCAGTAGTTCTTCCGCTTCCAGGATAAGTTCGGACGTTTGTGCCTCATAAAAACCGGCAGCAGGTTGATGGATCATTACCCTGATCATATAATATAACACAATCAAAGGTTCCTGTATCTCGCACGAGGAGGCAAGGCGAAGAGATAAAGAATAAAATAAGAAAAAGATAGAAAACCGTACGGGCATTTTTTTCACATTGCATACGGCTCCACAATGGAATTTTTTTACCTTTCATCGAAGAAAGAGAAAATGTGGGATCCATTATACCCAGATCGGTAAATGATCCAATTACCACCCTTCTTTTTTTTTTTCGGAGGAGTTCAAAAATACTATGATGGCCCCGTTGCTTTAATATATTTATTTTGTCTGTGATTCAGCAATCCCAAAGTTTCTTTTTTTTTTTTATTTTCGTACTCTTTCATAACATAAATGTTGTTAATAACCTGCCGGTGTGAAAAAAGTTTGTGACGCTGAAATCGACCTACGATAGGTAAGATAAAATAGGAAATACCCTTCCTTTATCTCATACTACTCTTTCGATACATAATCTAATATTTTGAAAAACAATAAAAAATTTGCATATCAAATTCGAAGTGCCATGCTAATATTACTTAATATTAATAATTCATATGGCGAAGGCATAGTCTTCTTTTTTCTCTTAAATAAAAAACCCATTGGCGCCAAGCGTGAGGGAATGCTAGACGTTTGGTAATTGCTCCTCCGACCAGGATAAAAGACCCCATTGAGGCGGCCAATCCCATGCATATTGTCTGTATATCTGGTCGCACAAATTGCATAGTATCATAAATGGCTATTCCAGGTATTACCCATCCGCCGGGAGAGTTTATAAGCAAATACAGATCCTTGGTATCACTCTCCGAACTGAGATATACAAAAAGACCAATAAGTTGATTCGAAACATTGCTATCAATCGCTTGGCCTAAAAAAATTAATCTTTCTCGATAAAGTCGGTTGATTCGGATAAAATTGTATCCCTTAGGAGCCGTACGGGCACCTTTTGATGCATACGGTTCAACAAAACTAAAACCTGCGAAAAAAAAATCAATGTGTAGCTTCCAGCCCTCTTTCTTTTTTTATAGCGGACTCCTTCTAATGAAGGAAGGGGCTTCTCTTTCATTTTTGAAGAACGATGCGTTTGGCCGGTTTTCCTATAATATATAATATTAGAATATAAAAAACAGTTTTATCGCACTAACTTTTCATTGATGTATTTTTTCATCGAGATCCAATCCAAAAATCACGATGCCATTTTCTTGTTCCTGAATGGGCTTCTTCCATTTTTTTAGGTTTCTGCTCTACTCCGAGTAAGGATCTGCCCGATTTTGATTTGCACATATAGGACAAATGACCCCAATACCACGTCTTTGTTTTTTTTTTCATTTTTTCTCAATTTTGCAATTCATTTCTTTTATGTCTTCCGCCAAATATTCGACGTATCCATTATATTTATTATTCGATTGATTAACTGTTTGGGATCAGCGCTATTTAATAATTTCTTTCTAAATAGGATTGTTTATGATATCTATAAGTCCTAATAATAGATATATTACCAATTGGGTTTTTCTAAACGGAGCCTGGATACTTAATTTTATTGGTCCAGCCAAGTCGACCATAAATTATTTGAATTGCTAATATTAATCTGGATACCTCTTCACAAAACGGATCTAATTCCATTTCATTGCACTTCACGTTACAAATTTTTGATGATTCAATCGCTTTTTTTGGGGGCGAAAGAGAGGATATCTCGATCGGGGGAGAGAATGGGGAAATCCCATATGACCCAATATATCTGACAGGGCGCACTATATGTCAATCCAAGTTGGATTTCGCTCTCCGGGAGTTCGAAAAGGAACTTTTGGAACACCAATAGGCATAAACTGAAAGAAAAAAGAATTAAGTACTCTATTTCACTTTGATGTGGAAACGTAATAATGGTTTTATTATTTTAATAATATTAGCTTTATCGTCATATTTTCTACATAGATAGAATAAGTTCATAAAATAAAGGAAAACAAAGAAAATTTTTACGAATAGGTACTTTGAATGATGACTAAATATGGATGCATGCGCTCTTCGAAAAGGGAATAAACCCCCATTGCGTATTGGTACTTATCGAGTATAGAATAGATCTGCTTCTCTTTTTTCCTATGAACCAAATTGTTCCATTTTTACTAAAAGAATAGAACAAATAGTAACCCTTTTTCCGAGATAATCCACTGAAAAAAAAAAAAGGGGGGTCCATAGCATAGTTTTTTCAATGCAATAAAGTTACATAGTGTCTATTTTTTGTTGATAAAGGGGTATTACCATGGGTTTGCCTTGGTATCGTGTTCATACTGTCGTATTGAATGATCCCGGTCGTTTGCTTTCTGTTCATATAATGCATACAGCTCTGGTTGCTGGTTGGGCCGGTTCAATGGCTCTATATGAATTAGCAGTTTTTGATCCCTCCGACCCTGTTCTCGATCCAATGTGGAGACAAGGTATGTTCGTTATACCCTTCATGACTCGTTTAGGAATAACCAATTCATGGGGCGGTTGGAGTATTACAGGAGGGACGATAACGAATCCGGGGGTTTGGAGTTACGAAGGTGTAGCCGGGGCGCATATTGTGTTCTCTGGCTTGTGCTTCTTGGCAGCTATCTGGCATTGGGTGTATTGGGATCTAGAAATATTTGGTGATGAACGCACAGGAAAACCTTCTTTGGATTTGCCTAAGATCTTTGGAATTCATTTATTTCTCTCAGGAGTGGCTTGCTTTGGCTTTGGCGCATTTCATGTAACAGGATTGTATGGTCCTGGAATATGGGTGTCCGACCCATATGGACTAACTGGAAAGGTACAATCTGTAAATCCCGCGTGGGGTGTGGAAGGTTTTGATCCCTTTGTTCCAGGAGGAATAGCCTCTCATCATATTGCAGCAGGGACATTGGGCATATTAGCAGGCTTATTCCATCTTAGTGTCCGCCCGCCCCAACGTCTATATAAAGGATTACGTATGGGCAATATTGAAACCGTTCTTTCCAGCAGTATCGCTGCTGTCTTTTTTGCAGCTTTTGTTGTTGCTGGAACTATGTGGTATGGTTCAGCAACTACTCCTATCGAATTATTTGGTCCCACCCGTTATCAATGGGATCAGGGATACTTTCAGCAAGAAATATATCGAAGAGTTAGCGCTGGACTAGCCGAAAATCAAAGTTTATCAGAGGCTTGGTCTAAAATTCCTGAAAAATTAACTTTTTATGATTACATCGGAAATAATCCAGCGAAAGGGGGATTATTCAGAGCGGGTTCAATGGATAACGGAGATGGAATAGCTGTCGGGTGGTTAGGACATCCTGTCTTTAGAGATAAAGAAGGGCGTGAACTTTTTGTACGTCGCATGCCTACTTTTTTTGAAACATTTCCAGTTGTTTTGGTAGACGGAGATGGAATTGTTAGAGCCGATGTTCCCTTTAGAAGGGCAGAATCGAAGTATAGTGTCGAACAAGTAGGCGTAACCGTTGAGTTCTATGGTGGCGAACTGAACGGAGTGAGTTATAGTGATCCTGCGACTGTGAAAAAATATGCTAGACGTGCCCAATTGGGTGAAATTTTTGAATTAGATCGTGCTACTTTGAAATCCGATGGTGTTTTTCGTAGCAGTCCAAGAGGTTGGTTTACTTTTGGACATGCTTCCTTTGCTCTGCTCTTCTTCTTCGGGCACATTTGGCATGGTGCTAGAACCTTATTCAGAGATGTTTTTGCTGGTATTGACCCAGATTTGGATGCTCAAGTGGAATTTGGAGCATTCCAAAAACTTGGAGATCCAACTACAAGAAGACAAGTAGTCTGATGCAGCATTGCTCTGTTATTTTTCGCTTCTCACTTCTATTTTCTCTTTGTGATTTTACATAGGATACTGAAAAAGTCTGGATTTAAATCTCCGCCCTTTCGCCTTTTCTTTGATTTTTTTTTCTTTAATCGGGGAGATGATCCCCAATAAACAGGTATGGAAGCTATAATTGTAAACCGCGATCACATTTATGGAAGCATTGGTTTATACATTCCTCTTAGTCTCGACTCTAGGGATCATTTTTTTCGCTATCTTTTTTCGCGAACCGCCTAAAGTTCCAACTAAAAAATGAAATGATTTTTCATTATCTGAATTGAAGTAATGAGCCTCCCAACATTTGGAGGCTCATTACTTCAACTAGTCCCCGTGCTCTTCGAACGGGTCTCTTAGTTGTTGAGAGGGTTGCCCAAAAGCAGTATATAAGGCATACCCAGTAAAACTTACAAGTAATCCAGATATAGAGATGGCGACTAGGGTTGCTGTTTCCATTATTATATAATTTCAAGACCACAATGGATCTATGATAAGATTGTTTATTTACAACGGAATGGTATACAAAGTCAACAGATCTCAATGAATACAAAATAGGATTTATGGCTGCACAAACTGTTGAGGGTAGTTCTAGATCTGGTCCAAGACGGACGTCTGTAGGGGCTTTATTGAAACCATTGAATTCGGAATATGGTAAAGTAGCTCCTGGATGGGGAACTACTCCTTTGATGGGTGTCGCAATGGCTCTATTTGCGGTATTCCTATCTATTATTTTGGAGATTTATAATTCTTCCGTTTTACTGGACGGAATTTCACTGAATTAGATTTAATTAGATTTATAAGAACCCTAGCTTTTAAATAAAAATACAAAAAACGATGCATTTAGGCCTCGGCTTTTTATTTTAGCTTATTCTTTTTTGGTAGTTCGACCGCGAAATTTTTGTGTTTCTGTATTTCCGGAATATGAGTGTGTGACTTGTTATAATTGATCCTATTGAGAGTACAGAAAGTGGGTCTGTCGTCTTGATAGAGATGGTTTTACCCCGTCGGATATTCATTCTAGTATCTGGAGCACGGAATATATGAAATATATCACGAAGTATTTGAACTATGATTCATACTTAATATTCAGACCTCGTGGCCGGATTCCTCAAATTTTTCAAAAGAAAAAAGTTTTCAATTGAAAGAGTTTTCTTCTTTCAAATTCCCGTTTCTGCTTTGATTTTGCTCAAAGAACAAACTTTTCTTTCTAGTTTTAGTCATTATATCGATTCTACTCGTTGAATAAATGATGATCCAATGGTTCTTACTCAGGGAATCCTTGACTTAGCTTGAAGGTTTTATTGAATCATCGTGGTTCTAGTATTAATTTAAGGTTTCAATTGATTCCTAGGGTCTTAACAAGAAAATTCCTATCAATAATAAAGAAAACAAAAGTAAAGCTACATTCCATACAAATTAAAATAACAGATGAAAGAAAAAAATAGGGAAATAGAAGATTCAAGAGGCCTGGAACGATCAACAGAAAGACAAGTGAGCCTACTTGATTTTTTGACATTCTAATTATAACAAAAAAAAAGAGCTTTCTTACTTTTACTCTTTCGTATTTTTAGCGAAAATGGAATCAAAAGATTAAGAAGTTTCCAATTTTCTATTCCATACCTCTTTTAACCTGTTTTTTGTTTTTTTGTTTGAGCTGTACGAGATGAAATTCTCATATACGGTTCTCAGAGGGGGAGTCCCCTTGGTTTACCTATCTCAATAAAGTCTACGATTGGTTCGAAGAGCGTCTCGAGATTCAGGCGATTGCAGATGATATAACTAGTAAA